ACCTACCAGCAATCTCAAGTTCAGAGTCAACCACCTCCACAGCAATACTCCTGTGCTCCACTCCAATTAGGGCAACAAAAAAAATATCCTTCATCCCAACAACATCAAAATCAGCAGCCACGCTAGGTAGCTCCCATCGCTTCGACAGTCCAGAGTGCTCCTGTTCAAGAGTCAAATTTGAAAGGTCAAAGCAATGGTCAGCGTAGGCGTCGACAATTGACTTCTTTTGCTGACCGGGTTATCTTTGACAAGTAAAGTTCATTAAACATGATGGGCTTGCCTACCTATCGACCGCCTCCAGAACCTAAGCCTCTAGGCTATGACCCCAACAAATATTGCAAATTCCATCGTTATGTTGGGCATAGCACTAACAGATGCATAGCTCTTAGGCATTTTGTTCAAGACCTCATTGAGGAGGGTAAGATCCAACTTGATGGGAATTTTATCCAACCCTCAACATCCACCGCTGCTCCATCGAACCTCTCTCTTCACATGGTTCACGAATCCACTTCCTGACCATGTGAAGAGAGAGGGCAAGGCTCCCATGGAGAGCCAAACGTCTTCAAGCATGCCAAAACAACAACAAGCTAGCCTTAATCAGACTTCTCATCCTTATGGTGCACCCTGTTATGGAAACTTTGACAAGCAGTCTACGGCACCTAAACAACCGCTAGTGATGATTCCTCCTCCTATGGTTATGCCCATTTTTGTAGCACAAAATCCTCAACCATCTTCTACTACTCCAAACATTTCAGTCCTCGAGGTGGCAGATCCTCGAGAACAGCTCACCCCTTCACTGGAAACGACTTATGCTACCCCACTCCAAGCAGCGGTCGGGGCGCCCATCGACATGGCGGGGAAGCCTAGCAGAACGGCTATCCTACACTTGGCTAGGTCCATTCCATTGAGGCTTGATGATCTTTGCATCAATACCCTTCCCTTGTGCTACAGACAGCATCAGTCAATACCACCAGATCAGGAAGAATTTTTCATTCGCAGCCACAGTCTCAACCAGTTGGGACTCAGCCTGCTTTGTCGAAGCCATCCTTCTATATCTCCTACAGACCCGTTGAAGAAAATATTCCTGCCCAGATCTCGATTATGGAACTTCTGTCCACTTCACAAGTCCATCGGGCTGGCAAAGGCTAGCACAAGCAAGCGTCCCTAATTCCATTCCACCTGAGGGTTTGCAAGCTATGGTGGGAAGTCTATTTTCTCCCCAACCAATTACCTTCACTCAGAATGATTTTGACTTTACATTCGCTATCCCCATACTCGACCCCTGTATGTAGAGGCCTTTGTAGACCACTACCAAATCAAGAGGGTCTTGATAGAAACTTATGCAAAATTTAATAAAAGCACATTGAGTACAGCTAGGCAGTTGAATTTGGACCCCTCCTGGTTTGCTCCTCACTACAGCTGTTCGTGCATATGACGGGACCACTCGAACCGCGCAAGGTATAGTTCGACTTAATCTCCAAGTGGGACCCCTTGTTCGGTCAACTCTATTCCATGTAGTGGATATACATACTATAAACATATAAAATGTTGCTAGCACGACCTTGGATCCACGCCAACTTGGTTGTGGCATCCTCATATCATATCAGTATCAAGTTTCCCATGAACGGAACCATTATCACTGTAGTTGGTGAACTTGATGTTGAGGAAGAATTCATCATGCTTTACTCCCAAGATTGGTTCACTAGTGATCTTCCTACCTTGATAGCGACCCCGTCAACCCAAGCTTCATTCAAGTTCAGTCCCTTCTTCTCGATCCTGTATTGATCCACGACCATCCTTGGTATCCTTTGTGGATATCCCACATGAAATTCGCGATGAGGGTTCCAAACCTCCTCTATCCCACGTTGAGATTTTATAAAAAGGCGGGCTTGGGCACAAGCTCAACAACTTCTTCGATTAGGCTACCACCCGGGGCTTGGTTTAGCTGAGGATGGGATTCGCTACCCGATTAGTCTCCCTGCGCTATTAGGCACCTTTGGTCTAGGCTTTGACCCAAAAGTCCACCTTGGATTGAGAACGTCCCACTGTGGATTCATAGACTGAACTTGACAGGTTTCACTGCGGAAAGTCCCTCGCTACACAAGTCGCGTCACCACATTCGTTCAGTCGGGTCGCCAAAGCTGCGGTGATGAAGGCTGACAAGCACGATTGACCGGAACTGGAGTCTCACGAGGGATTTAGCAGTTCCGTGGCTGCATATTCAGTCGAGCACATGTGACTGAGTCGCCCGTACCTGAGCTCGATAAACATTCCTTATACTGACCTACTCTCCTCCGTTTCACGAGCAGTGGAGACAACGTTTCACACGTTGCCTTCACTAACTGAGCTGACAAGTGTATGAATGAAGTCGAAGCAACAAGTGTACTTCGGGAACTCTTCTCCACCGCTTCGTAGCCGGAGCAGACACGTGGAGTTCACTGGAAGGGAGAATGGCGGGAATGATTTCTTGCAATGCAACGGAACTCAAAGCCTGTTTCATAGGCTGTACTCATACTCACCGGCTACACGGAACTCGTCTAACAAGTTATCGTCAAGTCTACGTGGACTTCCTCGTTAAGTCTGAGTGGTCGAGTGAATTTATGAACGAGCTATAGACAGAACTTGGTGGAGCCTTTGGAACTCGTATCCATAACCGTGAAGTTTAGTCTACGGAACGTAGACTTCATTCACAGCGGAACTTGTCTCTATTCTGCTATTCCCTTTGGTTTTGAGGCGAAACTCACTAAGTGGAGGCCGGGGCGGACTGCAATTCTAGTGAGATTAGTCCTCTGTTCTGACCCGATTGGAGGCTGAGGAAAGGGCACTCTTTCAGAAAACCCCACCTAAAACATATGACGACCCCCCAGTCCACTTCCATTTGTCCTTCTTTCTTGTGGTGGAACCTGGCATTCACCCTCCCAGAAGTGATTATCGCCAAAACAAAAAAAGACATCTTGAATTTTTGCCCTCTCCCACAAAGGAAGAGTCAAAGTAAAATAGTATCCGTATCATATGGCGGCGGGCCGCGTCCCCCTCTCTTTCGTCGGTTAAGTGCTGGATGGGGAATGAATCGGTCGGCTATGTCCCTGGACCTTCCGGCTTCCCTGTCACGTCCGAACGTAATCAGAGAAGACCTACCCAAGCACCACCTTGTTATCATAAAGGTGAATATCCCATACAATCACAGGAAAGAGTACCAGAAAAACCGGAAAAGAAATCAAAAAGGTGAAAAGACAAGCAAAGACAGGCGCAGCAGGGGGTGGGGCGTCTTTCTAAACCGGGGACGCATTAAGCCCAACTAGACAAACCTGTTTGGGTAGGGCAACTCAAGGTCCGGTGAAACGATGAGAACAGCAGACACCGGCGGTTACTCACCGAAACTGCGAAGGGACGGTGCGTACACAAAATGGCGGCTTACCGCAAGTCCATACACAAGAGCTTGTTGACCATAGCAGGGATGGCCGTACTGTACTGGTTGGGCGATGGCACAGTACGCAGGACCCTCGTATGAAACCCCACCGAGCTTCCTTGCATGCAATGATGTGGAACGGACTATTATCGGATTGGACACGCCTATAGCTAAAAGAAGGTAGAGCGAGCCGTAGCGGGAGGGAGGCCAATGTCCCGTCAGATACCACGGCCCACGGTCAAGCCAGCGACCTTCACCTCCCGCAGGTCGTACGGGGCGTTTCGCCGGAGGCGGTCTATTCCCTTTTCAGATTGAGTTGATAGGGGCCTTTGGCTAACGTACGTTCAGGGGTCTGCCAGTCAACTACCTTCTCATCTAATGAGGTTTTCAGTACCACGAGTCCGTCGGTCGTTGTGTGGGTGGACTAGATTTATTCCGGTTTAAGCAATCCCTCTTTCTCATGTTTCACCATATGGATTACCTATCTTTCGGTTTCCTCCCGCAACTCCCTTCAGTCTCCTTTAGCTCTGGTGGGCGTGGTTCTGTAGTTCTTCTGACCTTCCTTCATGTCGTAGCCTTAGCTTATCGACGGGTCTTGCATTAGAACAGCATTTTATTTTACTCATGCCTTGGAGAAGAACGTTCTTTGTTTGAGTTTGAAGTCGTTACCTTGCGGGAGCCACCTGGGCGAGACCCTTCTCTTCTTTATTATTTCCCATATGCTATGTTGAATCACTTGTGAAGTCGACTTCACTTGACCGTGTCTGCTTCAACTTCACCCTAGACTCGTGTCCTGTAGTGTAGCAAGACTTTAAGAAGATCAAACAAATAGGGGCAATAAAACACTGAGTTTCACCCAAAGATAAAGATAGAGATGATTCCCCGCGGGGACAGGTACTAAGGAGGAAGATAGGGGCGAGCCATAAGTTGAAAGTTCATTGTTCTGGAGCGACGAGACTTACGGGAAGCCTGGCGTTTGAGCCGATGCGTCGATGATCACCAAATGGACTGAAAAGGATAGGCAGATTTAAAAGGAAAAGGATGCAATGATGAATAGATCCTTTCAAAGTCAACTCGAGAGGACAGGCTCCTTTATCCATCCCTTTTTCATATAATTATCCCTCCCTCCTTCTTCTTATGGGAAAGCAAGTAAGAATCTGAGTGGAATGAGTTCCACACTAGTCGTGGGGAACGAGTGTAACGTTATGCTAACTATGTTATTTCGGGCAAGGCTTCGCCGTTTGAGAAGACTTCAGAGACAGGGTGGGAATATAGGCCTCGCCGCTTGAGAGGACTAGGCTTCGCCGATTGAGAAGACCAGCAACCGGACTCGACCCTAATCATTTGCCAGATTATTGGGGACTGGAGGACGAAGGACTCCAAGCTAATTCTGTACCACCGTCGCTTGTCTGAATTGGTCCAGCAGTTCAGGAAAATCACGTTCACATACTTACCCAGAAGCGATAACCGGTTCGCCGATGCTTTGGCCACCCTAGCAGCTATGGTTAAAATTCCAGAAGGAAGAGAGGTCCACCCGCTCGAGGTGGGAGTCCGAGATGAAAGAGAAGGAGCAACAGCTTACCCTAACCCTTTGCCAACTCCTCTTGAAACACCACTCCCAACCAGTAGTGCTAACTCCAGAGAGACATGGCAGACAGAAGCAACAGTCCCTAAGCTCGGAGGAAGCTAAGGCAGCTAGAACCTCGAACTACTGCTTTTCGCTCCTTCACCTTCGGTAAAGTGCTTCGCTCCTCAGGCAGCTCCAACTCGAACTCCTAGCTCAGGCAGGAGTTGAATCCGGAGTGGAAGCCGGCCGGCCATAGGGATATTCTAAACCGAGGCATTGTGTCCCGCTCGCAAGGTTCAATGAATGATTTTCAAATGATACAGAGAAAGACTGATTGTTTCAGTTACGGTCTTTTATAGTGCTTATAGAGGGCTTAGAGAAGGAACGAATACCGAGACTCAGCGCAAGCACCGTCAGCTAGCGGATCAGGATTTGAAGTCAAGCTCTTTAAGCAGAGGGCCCGCCCTATGTTGGTTGGAGTCCCTTGGCGAGAAAGAAAAGAGATAACTAACTGGCACCTTAGCTAGTCCGAAGGGCTGCTACTAAAGCCGATAGGGAGAGGAGCAAGATCAAACCAGGGTCAGTAATCGAGTCCTGGGTTTGATTCCCTTGTTGACTTCCTTCCCTCTGTCTTCTTTTTGAAATGCGCTAGTAACCTAAGAGGCGAATAAGTTGATTCACCTTCAGTGGAAGCCGCCTTCCTCTAGCAGCATGCGAGCTTCTTTAAGGGAGTTTTTTTGTAATAACATAAATATAGAGATGCTTTCGCTTGGGTTGGTGTTAGTTAAGTAAGAAGCCTTTCTCTCTGGGTTATGACCTGTCCTCGATCACTCCTTTCCGACTCCTATCTATTTCTAATTCTAACAATTTCTACACCTCTCCAGGGCGGAGGATAGATATAGAACCTAAATCGGAGCAGAGAGGATTTATTCCTAGCCAGAAGCAGCAGATTCAACCCAAAATCCAACGGCCGTTTTGGCTGAGATTCAAGAAGAATGAAGTCGGGCTTAAGAAGCCTATTTCCATGATGGGCGGTGGGTGGGAAATGAATAGAATATTTCGTAAGTCAAGGGGCTATTGCCGGAGCGGCCAATCTCAACTCAAGATCCAAGTCAGGTCCAGGGGGTTCTAAAACGAAATAAAAATGGAAGTTCGGATCATCGCTACACGTAATGTAGATTACAGGTGTAGGTTGAAAACCAAAGAATTTTTTAAGACAAAGTCTGTAGAGGGAGGGCGGAAAGGAAAGCCCTTGCTTGGCCCTAAGGGGAAGGTTAAAGTAAAGCATAAAACCTAGTTGCGGAAGGCATAGAAATAGGATTTTAATTTCCTAAACTTATAAAGCATACACATAAGCACCCGAGGATGCCGAATCATCCACTGAGGAGTAAGAATCCTCTGTTTCATCCGAACCCACCGAAGCATCCAAACCAAAAGCTCCTGTTTCCCCCTAATCTTAAGAATCCGAAACTTAAGCCAAATTTGAAGCTAGAATAGAGGGGAATAAATGATTCCAGTAGCCAAGCGGGTCTATAACCACAATAAGAATACCCCCGGGCATTCAGCAGTTGAAGTTGATGATTTGTTTTTTCCAATTTTTCGTCTGTGTGAAAAGTATGTAGGATCCTTTCCACCTTAAGCTATGGGGCCGGAGCCTATTCCTAAAGCATAGGCTATAGTACCAAATCCAACGTATAAAGAAGCCTAGGCCGACGCCGAAGCCTAAACTGATGCATCCGAGTCCGCGGAATCAAAAGCAGAACAAAATGCTGTTTCATACGACACATCATAAGAAGCTAGAGATAGCTTTTCAGACGCTAAATTTCATAAGTCCATTTCCTTGAAAGGAGGAGATTTTTTCATTAATAAATTCCAAATCCACCGAGTAATGTAATAAGGGGGGGATATATGGCATCCGAATACGTTGTTTCAGACGCCGAATCTGCACCTGCAGAATATACAAAATCTTCCAAATCAGAAAATGAATAGTACGTAAAGAAAGGGCTTTTTGATCTCCGATCTGAGTCTCGTCTTTCGAAGGGTCTCGTTCCGTTCATACGCCGCTTATTTGTAGCACGCTTTTTTTATGTTTTAGATAAGTAAGACAAGCGCTTCATTACGCGTGATTCTAATTCTAGCGTATGCTCCTCAGCTGCTCCTACCAAGCACTAAAGGCAAAAGGATGCTTATCTGGATCAGCCTACTTTTTCTATGTTACGTCCTTCCCCTTTCTTTTGTTGTATTCAGTGGGTCAGGGAGGTACCCGCCCGTGCTTTTTCTTACCGGGAAAGACGTCGCTAGCCTAAGGCAGGCTTCGCTATCTTCCCGAAGCTGGCATTTTCCAATGGTTTGGTTTTTGCCCACTCACATGGGTACAAGGGGCTTGACTATATTTTACTTTATGTAATTAAGTTTAGCTGGAGTTAGAGTGGGTCGATAGATTGGAAAGTTGTATCATGTATAAAGTGTACCAACTGACACCCTCGGGATAGCAGCAGGACAGAGGGAAGCATATTATGAGCCAGTTCGAGTACCAAAGTAAGGAGTTTCGCCATCATATGAACCTGTAGCAAAGGCATCAAAGGAAGCAGCATCCGTTCTAAAACTCGTTGCTTCATATCTAGATCCCATGGTTGCACCCCAACCAGTTTATGTGCTAGTTCCAGCTTCTATTCGCCCAGTTCCATATCTCTCCCATTTCGAGAGCCATAGTCCATTCCAGATTCAACACCAGCAGCATCCTAGCCAGGACCAGCAACAGAGATAGTAGTCGCTGCAGTCGAAGTAATTGAACCATAAGCAACACCCCTAACAGTTGCATTTGATCGAGATCGGGTCCGGTTCCAGTAACGGAAGCAGAAGCATTTGACCTCGTTTACCTCAACCCAATAGTGAATGCGCCGGTTTATGGACCAAAACCAAAGCCATTCATTGAAGATCCCGTGCCAGTAGCTACGTCCCTAGTAATAGAGCGAGTTTACGTAGTAGATCAAGTTCCGCATCCTTCCAACTACGAGGGATGGTTCCACTCTCTCTGGTTCCGGTCCTCTTCCGTTCCATCCTGCCTATGGCTCTAAGAAGGCTGAAGTGAGTGAAACTACTACCTCTTCCGGGCCGGCCTTTCTTGTCTTTCCGGGTACTTTGATTTTCTTCTTAGCTTTTTGAGTCCGGGCGCTATATGGGGCCTGGCCTGACTCTATATGCGTGCTTGTCTTTCCTCTAGTTTGAAGATACATATCATGCAGAGAAGTCTCTGGATCTACTTTCTTTCCTTGCACTTCTCTCTCCCTCTGTCAAGATGCTCTCTCACGCCTCACTCGAGCTTATGTGAGATATGATTCTTCCTCAAGCTATTCATTCGCATTTGAATCTAACCTAGTCTTTCAAGAGTCTCTTCCTCAAGCTAGTAAGCCGATCTTAGAGGTGACCGGCCGCGCTCTCGTTCCATTTAAGAAAGCCTTGCTTGCTGGCTAGCTCGTGCAATCAACGAAAAAGACCTTTGCGTTAGTAAGCTAGCTTTGTAAGCTAAGCAAGCCTGGTTCTCCGGGCACTACGGTAGGACGTGGATCGATCATGACGAGAATGGACTTCTCCGTAATGTAATAGAAGAGTCACAGTCCAGTTCCCCGGGCTTTCTCCCTTCTCGACCAGACGAAGGAGATATGAATTCCATTCAGGCGGGCTTGGCTTGACCGTGTGTTCTCTCCTGGTCGCGTCGGAGGCGAAAACTGGCAAAGTTCATCATTCAGTGGTGGGGTGTTCATAGAAAAGAAGGCGTCGCCCAACGAGTGGCAGATTTTGATAGAGTCTCGCTCATAGAGGAAGAGTACGCGCGCTAGCGCGCTACGGCTTACGCAGTTGATCGGATCAGATAGCCCTTCGGGCAACCAACCAAACCCGGCACATCAAATTCCATTCCGATCAACAACTTGGAGGTATGGCTGAGTGGCTTAAGGCATTGGTTTGCTAAATCGACATACAAGAAGATTGTATCATGGGTTCGAATCCCATTTCCTCCGGCACGGAAGTGGAACGGGCGGGCGAAATTACGTGAGAGAAAGAACCTCTTGGTGGAGTCCCCCGGAGGACAGAATAGCACTACTTAGTGACTAGAAGCGGAGAGCCTCTTTCTTGTTCTTGGTGGCGTCTATAGCGAAGAACACCTGACCGAACGAGGGCCGGCCAGGGACTGGACGGCTCTCGGTTCTTGAGCAAGCTCCTCCACTGCTTGGTAAGGTAGGGCGCTATTCGATGAAGAAAACAAAAACTTTAGGAAAGTGGTTCAGGTAGCTCAGCTGGTTAGAGCAAAGGACTGAAAATCCTTGTGTCAGTGGTTCGAATCCACTTCTAAGCGGGCGAAGGTTGCTTGCAATAGGAGCCGGGAGCGAGCCGGATTTGGAAATTCAAGTGAAAGAGGGGTTGGAGGCAGATTTGAGAAAAGCGGTTTCTTACTCGGATTGGTTCTCGCGTCCCTGTGCCCAAAAAGGATGGGCGAGTTCGGTTTGAGTGTTCATCGATCGGGTGGATCTATATGCTCCGGGGTGGTGAGACGAGGTGTAGCGCAGTCTGGTCAGCGCATCTGTTTTGGGTACAGAGGGCCATAGGTTCGAATCCTGTCACCTTGATGTGACGCTGAAGTCAGCAAATACTAAAATATGAACATCCATCGACCGTTACCACCTCCTCTTACTCGTGACTCGTATATTTACTTTCTATAGCAAGCACACTCTACGAGACCTATAGCTAAAGATCATATAGCGCCACAGTATATAATATATACGAACCTATACGGAACACTTCTCTCTTTCTCAGCGCTTTCTTTAGGCTCCTGGCGGTAGAACACAACCAATATAATATTGAGCTTGAGCATCCCAATAATGGGGCTAGCGGAATTTTTGAAAATCGAAGAAATGCTTATTTATAAGGTGACAGGGCAGCTAGTTTGAGTGGGGCCTGACGGTTTCCCGAACTTCTTCTTTATTTAATAAGGGGGTAGTTGGAGAGGAAAGATCGATGGCAATCAAGGATGGATTTCGGAAGGGGTGCTTACTGAAAGAGTTCAACACTACGCTCATTGCTCTTCTTCTAAAGTCCCTTGGAGCCAATCGGTTGCCTGAAGCTTGACATGATGAAGGCGCTGCCCTTCCCGAAAGAAAGAGGGAATGGCCCTTCCTCTTACCTTCTGTTGAGACTGAGATAGAGGACTGGGCTTTCTCCCTCTTCTACCGAGAGGCCGCGGGAGTCAACTCTGTCTCACATCCTCATCCCCCTGGCGATCTACGCCCTCCCCTCCGCCTAGGATTGCTGGCACTGGATGAAGCACGGGTCGTCTAACAAGGCATGGGACCCATAGATTCATTGTCTGCTGTGCAGAAGCTTCCTTCCTGCACCTGCATGCGCGCTTCTCCAGAAGGAGGATCGTAACAATTCACCGCGATAGCTGCCTTTGGCTCTACTGTAACTGATTCCTCGGGCAACGAGACAGTGGATTGATTCCTACACCTATGGGCTCAGGTTCCTTCCTCTTCTAGTCCGAATCAAGATGGCTCCTCTCGATCTTGTGATGCCTTCGGCCCAATTCTCAAGAGTTTTTCGCTCCTTTACTTTTTTTTTAGTAAAGGGCGCGCTTATGAACGGTTCCGAAATGACACGCTATTCCGTCTCATCCTTTCCCCCCGGATGGTAGGAAGAAGATAAAGGAGGAGGAGTTTTGGTACTTCAACCGAGGAAGACTCGGACCCGCCTCTTTGTTTGAATCACTGACAGTTCGGGCAGGCCCGCAGGACTGGAATTATGAAAAGAAGGAATGTCTGGCTTTTCTTATTCTAGTGCAGGTTCTTGCTCGGTATAAATCGCTTCACTTTGAGTTGGCTTGGCCCGCGCCTTGACAAGGCTGTTGCCCCTCCTTCCCGGCCTGGGGGGGCGTGCAAGGTCTCACGATGCCCCTCCCTCCACCCGTAGAGAGAGCCGGAGTTACGCCTCTGTATGACGGATTGATTGATAGTAGGATCAATCATGGTTTAGTTTCATTCAGGATCGACATGCCCTAGGTTTGAAGAATTCGATGACAGGCCTTCGCTGCAAAAGATCCCGGAATTGGTCGATTCGGAATCGGCTGGATTGGAGGGATCCGGAGCCACAAGGATCTTCAACGGGTTCGAAAGTCTTTTGATTCCAGGCGGCCGGCCCAATTCTATGGAATTAGCTATAAGTCAAGCTTGTCGACTATCAAAGGAAAGGCCGGTTCGAACTTGTGATTTCGATAGGCCGAAAAGCTTTTACAGCTAGAGGGCGGGTCTAGCGGAAAGCGAGGAGCTCGCAACAGCTAAATCACGATCTCAACAATATATAACTAGTGGTTTTGTACCTGCTACCTCTTATGCTGCCTTCCCAACCTTTGCCTCCGATGCTAGCTCTCGACTTGGAAAGGATGCCACTGTCTTTGCCATAGGTGGTTATGGATCCACTCGGTCAACTGAAACTCCTGCCCGTGCCTCTGCCATTGGCTTTGCTGCATGCTCCGTTACTGGCTCTCTAAATTAAATTAGCCGCGGGGTATACTCAATCTGGGTCTGTCCCTAGTGGTGCTTAAACAAGTGCTGCTGCGGGAACCCGGTCAACCGCTACAAGTCCTGAGTAAAAAAAAAAAGGTAAGCTCGGTTTCAATACCCTTCCTGTGTGCTTTGTTCCCTGTACTCTTGCCTTTTCCTCTCCTGCAGGCGGTGAATCAAGAGGATATGGATCTCCAATGAATGGCTCTCGATCTGGCTTAGATGCTGATTCGAATGCTGAGTCAATTGCTGGTGTTACAACCTATGCTACCTTCTCTCCTGCTACCGGTGCTTATTTGACTGGGACTGGAAGGAATGCTACTGACTCTCGATCTCGATCTAAATCTCCAACTGGATAGGGATCATCTGCTCGCATCTCCGACAGGATTTGGAACCTTATCTTTATCTGCCTTAGCCGATGGTTGCTTCTCGGTAAACAAGGTCCACTGGGTCAAGGTCAACAACAGGCATGAAACCCCGTAAAATTGGCATAAATAGATTTTCCGTTCATAAGAGGTCGATAAAAAGTCGAATAGTTTAGAAAGCCCGTCTTTTTGGCCTCAATTGCTTTTCCACTCATAAGAGTGAGATCAAAACTCTTTTCCTTTATGAAACCCCTTATTTTTCATTAAAAAAGAGCGATTTAAGCATTCACAAACTAGAAGCTATGAGGACTTCCTTACTCAACTAGAATAGATACTTTAAGGAAATGAAGCTACAGACTACACAGACTATAGGGAAGATAGAGAGATTCTCCTTGCTTCCATACCTTTTCTTACTTCTTTTCCTTTCTTACGCTCTTCGATAGCTGCCATCTTGGATTACAGGAAGAACCAGATGGCTAGATCTAATCTATTCTTTTCTCTCCTATCTGATCGTAGACCACCCTGGGGAAGAGCCAGCTAAGATAGATAGACACCTTAGAGAGCTGCCAAGCAAGGAAAGGTATTTGAATATCAGTAATCGGCTTGCTCACTCGGAGCTAGGTTTGAATCTCCTTGCGCGATCGTTCACTGCCTTCACTTCCTATTCCAGTGAGAGCAAAGAAGAAGGCAAGAGGCTCTTCCTTATTCTACTACAAGTAAAGGAAGTCTTAAACTTAAGAGGTTGCCCGCTATCCAACTGCCAAGAGCAAAGAAGAGCAAGCGAACAGCTGCTCTCTAAGAACCGAACTACTGGGAGACTCGGCAAGAAGACAGCTAATATCCCCTCAAAGGCACAGACAGAGAGGGAAAACGCAGAAGAAGCGGGATTCTAGCATCTGATGCCTCTGATAGGGAAAAGAGCAGAGACCCTGCATGCAGATCTTACAAGATAGCATAGGAAACGTATGATGCGTCGGTTGCGGCTGATAACTGGAGACATAGAGACAGAGACCTAGATAGAAGGAGGAGTCCGCCCTTATCCCATGACTTTGCAAGGGAAGCAAACTCACTTATTGAGCTAGGTTTTCAATCCAGGTTTCACGCTTATTGACTTCAACAAATTAGATCCCTCAGGGAAAAGCCTGACTCTATTCCCGACTTTATGCAGGAAAAGCGGCACCGGTCTATCTCCAGGGATCATAGGGGAGAGGTAAGCAGGAGCTCTTACTCGACCAGCCCTTGATTTGATCCTAACTAGCCCCCTCGTCAAGCCTGTCCTTCCACTGACGGCTACCAACCTCCTTGAAGCAATGGACAACGTACTTGTCGGACTGCCTTTATTGAGACCCAACTTTACCACCCCGTCTTGTTTACTCACTGGTAGGCGAAACCATGGATTTTGATCTTAGTTGCCAATTGCCCATCGGGCGGGACTATGATAACTCGACTGATCCACCCCAAAGTCAGATTCGGGACATTTCGATGATGCAGGGTAGGATTCCGTTCCGAGCCAAACACTTGGTAAGATGGATAGAGCAGGACGATTGGCTGATTATTAGACCCATTCCTCGTGTTTGACGTCTAGGTACTTGAAGTAAGGGAGGAATCTTGTTATTGTTTAATTCGATCTGCTCATGGCACTGAACTGAACTCCTGAACTTCCAGCGTGGGAGGAATATTTGCTTTGTAATTGTCACATTTGCCTAAGAAATGGCACTTATTGGTTCGAACTGGTTATGCCAACCCTATTTCGGCTGTTTTCCCTTCCCTTTTCATCAATGACAACTGGAACAGGAGTCGTTTTACGGGTTAACTGCCCTTAGTATGAATGAGTTAGCACCAGGAGCTTGATTAGGAGAATACAGATTAACAGGTTAACGGAGCTTAACTGCTCTTCCTAGGATTCTTATTATCAATGATAACTAGGAGAACACACAAAGAAGAGTAATTCGTTTGCTGGGAGCAATTAGTATGATAGGAATTGGGCAAAAGGGGGACTAAAAAGATTAATTCATCTTATGTGCCCGGTGCAATCTCCTAGATAGAGGGATTGCGGTTGTTCACTCAAGGCAAGGGGAGCCAAATGAGAACTAGAATCCTTCGCACTGCACTAGCTCGGGCTGAGACCGAACTGAACTTCAGCAGAAAGGAAACCTCACCCAATCTGGTAGGAATGCCTGAAGGAAAGGTAGCCCCGAGGCCTTCTCGATCAAGTTCTTTGTTCACGCGCATTCCTTGATTCTGGTGACCAATTGAATATGGGAGAGGGTCTTGTTCTATCCTGAGAGAGAGGGGACAACCAGACAACAAACAGAACTGCTTTTCGATTTCTTCTTTTCACTTTTCACCTTAGACCAACTGCCAGTACAAGGCAAGGAAGACCACGCAGACTCATTCTGCACAGTCTGATCCAACAGCTAGGAATGGGCCCATAAGAAAGCAAACCCACTTATTGAGCTCCTAGCCCCCGAGGAAGAGAAGAATAGGGTCTTCCCTAGTCATAGAAGGGGAAGCTATGCTAGTCCTGAGAGTCCGTATTTGGTCAACTAATTGATCTATCTCCGAGTGACTTATAAAGAAGAGGAACCTATCCGAGTCCACCAATTCTTGTGTACCATACTAGTCTCGTATCATAGGATTATGAGGATTCTGCTTTTCACATGCATTCTACGTTCAAAATCGTCTACTCTCATTGCTCGATCTCTACTCCCCGAAAAGGTTACTCTCCTTTCTACCGAGCAAGCTCCATTCATGCCCAACCATCGCACACAAGAGACAGCCCTTCGGACCTATGGCGAACCAGTATCGTACTCTAGGGCGGTCTAGTGAGAGCAAATGATCAAGCAAGAATGTGCCTACATCCGCACTTCGTTGACTAGTGAAGGGAGTGAACCCTTGGGGCTAACGTTGCCACTGGGGTCGCTCATCTTACTCTAGGGTAGCACTCTCTATGGAAAGATGAGTAGTTTTGCTTCACTAGCCAAGTCCATGCACCTACAGCTCGATCTACTAGCGCTCTCTTCGATCCTTCCACGTCAAGCCCTCCATTGAGGTTATCCCGGTAAGCCCGATTGTCTTACTGATTCTGTTCCCCAAACAAGAAGCAATTTCTTTCACTAAATAGGTTACATTTGTAGCAGTCCAAGAATTGCTCTATCCCCGAGGTCACTCTCAAGAGTACGACCGGAGGCCCATCTTCTTACTTAACGAGTTTGTGTCGCATAATGTGCCCTTCTTCCTGTGCCAAAGGAGAAAGGAATCTTTTTTTTAACAATGGAATCATGACAAATCTGTACGCGTCTAGTTCCGCTTCTTGCTCTTTTGCAAGAATGCCTTTAGTAGACGATTCGATTGGTCCAACCAACGATTTGAATTCAAAATCCCGGGACAGCTATACCGATGTGTCAACGTCAACGGTACTTCTCTGATCTGATCGAGAAGCATTCTCCAACCTGCTTTTAGTCAGGAATCTCGTAATTCCTTTCCCAATCCTGTTCCCAGGGCAGCGCTCAGTAGCAAACTCTCTTTGCAACCTATACTATAAAGTAGGGGTATTGCTTTCCTATGCACCCATTTCTCTTGCTCGATGGGATATTAAGAAGAAGCAGCAGCCTCAGATGAGGAGATGGCCAAAGATCTATTATCTGTCCCGTTTCCTTTAGCAAGATCCCTCGTGCGAACCCCCTAGCTGTAAACCACCCTTATAATATAATATAATAGAATCAACCTAGCTAGCGGGCCTAAAAGCCCTTCTTTCTAAGCTAAGAATATTAGAATTCTTAGCTCATTCTCACGAAAAAGCCAAAGAGGAAGAAGAGCCTTACCTGCCTTCCAGCCCAACCCTGTCTTCCTCTTCACGATTCGACCCATTCATTGAGAGATGTTGGAGCTTCCTCTATGGGATAAAGGCTGTCCCCTTGTCAAGATGCCCTGGAGATTAATCCAAAGAAGAAGAAGCAGATGGGGAGCTAGACGAAGATCGATTCATTGGCCATTTCCCTTGAGAAAACCCTGGACTTTCGAGCATCGAACTCCTCCTATTCATAATCAAAGAATAGCATAAAACGGCTTCAAACCAGAACAACATACCTATAAAGAACGGCATCCGCGCCCGAAAGCCAAGCCTTCTCACTTCTAGGTCAACCCGGAAAGAACGATCTGCTTTGTACGCCCGCCCCCTCTCTCCTGACATTGCGGAAGTTCCCCTCTTGTCTGGTTTCAAGGTTGAGCTGAATCGTCGACTTCGAACCTTGGCTTTCAAGAATCCATTCTATGCCCCATCTCTCTAATGATAAAATCTATTTGACAGGCCTAAGGGGCATCTCAGTTATTGACACCTAAAGAAAGCGATTTCGAGGCCTACAACCTGCCTAGGAGGAGCAACCGAAGCATCTCACGCGCCCAATGCAAAGTCATTATCCTGGACTCAGATGCTGCAGCTGCTGGATCAGGCTGCTAGATCAGAAGGATCGGACGCGTAAGAAGAAGAAGAGGGCGGATTCGGCTACTGGTGGAATAATTGGTATTTCGCTATCCGTTTCGGCTAGTGTGAAATAGGGTAGCCAGTCGATATCTTAAGATATGGGCATATCAGGATATCCTCAATCGAAATCTCTATTCTTTTTTCTTTTGCCATTTATTTCTTTGTATCCAAATCTCGAGTTTAAAGCATCGAACGTCCCCTTCCCTCCAGATCAGATTGAGCTGGTTTCCCCCTAATCACACTAATCACATAAGAAGAAGGATTGACAGTCTTAAGCCCAAGCTGGTGAATCTCCTCCTAAACAGAGTAACCTCCCCTCTTCGAAATCTGCTTGATGCCAAAAGCACAAGGTTTTCTAAACCAAACCACGATGCCAAACAAAAAGGCTTCTCAAAAAGGTGGGTTGAGAATATTCGTATTAGAACACAGAACGCCGACTGAACTGAGCTCGCTCGGGCAGCTGCCGATGGATAAAGTGGACGAATTGAGATTTGATTCAAATCCAATCTAGAAGAATATCTAGTGTGAGGCCCAAAAGACGCTGTTTCGTTTCCTAAACGCTTCCACTTACGAGCTCACTAAGTTGGATTGCCTTCTTTCCATTCCGCAGGGATGGTGTCCGTCCCCACTCAATCCCCTATTCATATTGCCTTAAGCGTGCTTCCGTTTCCTGGTCTTTGAGTTCCCAAAGTGGGTTTGGTCTGGTCTCTCAAAGTCGTGGTTTTTGTATCGAAATAGACGAACCCTGGCCTATTTCGACGTTGAGAAAAGGGGTATAGAACCCCAGTAATAAGAGGTAGGATAATAGGTTCTCGTACTGTGACCTAGACCCCCAGCTTCCTACCTTCTAGCCCCTCCTAGCATAGTGGAAACCTCACTCGAAAGGATATTAGAGGGCTGCTTTACCACAGGCGAATCGTGGAAAAGCGCGTGAGAGAAGGAACTACGTGAAGACTTTATCAGTCTTACTATAGGATAAGAATATTCGTAACTAAGAGACTGAAAGGAAAGAAGACCTGACTAGGATAGCTTCCTGGCCTAGGTAGTTTGTATGTGGTAGTTAGCTTTCTTTTCCCTAGATTGCTTAGTGCTGAGCTAAGTTCCGCCCTTTCCTATTAGCTATAGTAGGAGGTTGACTATGTCCTCAGACATTGATTGCTAGACGGAATGTAGGATCAACTCCTTTATTATTATTAGTAAGATAGGGCGAGAGAGGAACGAACTGAACCAAGACTCGAAGACAGAAAACGAGAGTGAAGGTCCTTTTTCTCGTTGACTGGCCCTTGTTGCACTTACTTCATCCTTCTGTTTACTTCACTCTTGCTGAAGTTTGTTTACCGCCCGCTTTTTCCCTATTAGTAAGTTCCCTCTCTTTCTTTCCCTTCTGTCCCCCCGGGTTTCTGATTCAGCGACCGACCACTTTAGTAGCATTCTCTTTCTGATTCCTACGGGGAAGCATCCTCCCTTTAAGAGCTAGCACGGGCTAGAGGGTATCCCGCTTTTTGACATACGCGAATGGGGCCAATCAGTAAGAGGCCCGCAGGAGACTGACTTTGGAGGGCAGTACGATAACCTCGTAGACAAATCCTACCTCTTATTACACGGCTGATCCTTCTGAGCTAGCAGCTGCAGACTCGGAGACACCTCCAGATCCGGAAAACGAAACCAGGACTTTCAAATGGGGCGCACGGCAAGAAAACACAACTCTTAGGGTAGAGCGAAAATACATATGATTTTAGTAGTAGAAATCGGACGATTATCAATACTAAAGAAAACTACATATACAGACTAACAGCTGGAGCGAATCATGCTATTTACGATGTTCTGGACAAACAAAAGAAATGATGAAATGACGTAAAGTGAGATGCGATGCCAACAATACGACACATCCATCAACAGAGTCCACATAACAAAGTCAAAACAAAGGAAGCAAGGCAAGAGGCCAAAAAAGCGGAAAGCAAAGAGGGGGCGGGGAGCTGAGCTGGTATACTTGGGGCACATCATCGGCTCATCCGGAGTCAAGATAGATCCTGAGAAGACGAAGTCTGTCCGGGAATGGCCAACCCCCAAGTCGCTGACGGAGGTAAGGAGTTTCCTCGGCATGACCCTCCGCACTAAAGATTAATAAAGAACTACTCCCGCTTGATCTTACTCGGGGCCCAGAAAAGAAACAGACCTTTCGATGGGGAGAGGATCCAGAGCGTGCGTTCCAGGCACTTAAGGAGAAAAGTCTGCGAAGCACCGGTTCTGGCCATGCCAAACGTTCAAAAGCCGTTCGAAATCAAGACGGACGCTTCTGCTCATGCTTTGGGAGCCGTTTTATGGCAAGACGGCCGAGTGGTCGCGTACCACAGCGAGATGTTCAATACAGCCGTCTTAAACTATCCCACATACGAGAAGGAGATGTACACGAGAGTGCTGGCTGTGAAAGACTGGAGGCACTATTTGCTCGGGAAGGAGACGCTTTACGAATAGGCCACTCTGATCAACAAGCCCCTTCAGTATCTACAGATGCAGTCCAAGCTTCAGGAGGCGCGTCATATGAAGTGAGTTTCAGTTCCTGCAACGGTTCGAGTTGGTGATCAAGTACAAGAAAAGAAGGGCCAACGACGGTTGCTTTCTGTATAGCCTGGCCTGGCATGTGGCCTCGTAGCAAGCAATATACTCAGCGTGTGTAGAGGAAGAAGCTGTGACTCTTTCTCACTCTTCCACGAAATGGCGCTGCCGGTAAGCAGGAAGACGTATCCTGATGTCGATTTCCTGGTGTCTGGGTACCCAGCGTAATCGGAGTCCGAATATCCGACGATCCCCAGTATATCGGATCGCCTTTATGTGATCATTTAGTCTCTGGTCCCCTGAAGATACCTCATTACTTTGAAGGCAGCTTTCCAATGCTCCATGCCTGGGTGACTTTGGTATCTACCTAGTAAACCCACAGCATAGACAATGTCCGGCCGTGTACACGTCTGGGCGTACATCAAGCTTCCAACAGCAGAAGCATATGGAATGCCCTTTATCTTATTTTTTTCTATATCGCTCCTCGGGCACTGCGAAACACTGAGCCTGTCTCCCTTCTGTACAGGTGCCATACTGGGGTTGCTGTGCTGTATACCTTACCTCTCTAAGACTTTTGGGATTTAGGCCTTCTGAGATAGTCTGAGGATACCTCTGGAAATGTCTTTGTGAATCTCAATGCCAATGACATATGAAGCTCACCCATATCCTTCATCTCAAAGTTCCTTATGAGGCGTATCGTGCAACAGCCCCAGATCACTGAAGCAGTATGTCGTCAACATATAGGACTAGAAAGAGAAACTTGCTCCCACTTTAGGTATATATACTGATATATACTGTTTTCCTTAAACCCAACAGTCATTCTCAAGAAAATACAGCACATAATGCGGTTTCCTTGGGTAAAGATAAGAGTGAGTGGGGAAGGAAGGAATAGGCTCAAGTAAAAGCGGAGGGTCCGAACAGAAGGAGAAAAAGCTCAAGAGAGGATAGAGGACCGGTTCTCGTTATCGGTCTTTTATTACACCATTAAGAGAAAGGTTGTTGTTCTCTTTCATAGCTCTAGCTGTATGGCTGGACCGGTTGGTTGAACCTGGCTGCTCTACGTACACTCCCTTTTTGAGAGCAATCAGTTCCTGCCCTTGCCCAAAAAAGCAAGAGAAATTAAACCAAATGCAATCAATCGTCAGACCGCCTGAAGTCACTCTTTCTGTTTAGCTTTTCCAGGCATACAATCAACACTTAAAAAATAAAAGGTAGGTGCCCTTCTATTGATCGATTCGCCTAAACGAGTTTCACACACAAATTCGTTAAGAACACAACCCTAATATGAAAGGCTGTGGATATAGTCTACATCGGCGTATTAGTCATAGGAAGAGGAACAAGACCATCCGCTAGGTCCCGGGACCCTGTGCTATGATTAATAATCTCTTTCGATCTACTCCGAACTAGTCTTTGGTCTATGATCTCTCATCCATGGTATCTCTTCCCGCTTTTGCTATTGATCCTTTCCTTCCCATCGCTTTCCGTAGGTTTCTGAACTGGTAGCTTCGTCCCTTCCCTCATCGCCACCTCTGTACCTGCCCTGCTCGTTCCCGCCAGCCAAGCAGGTATTGAAAATAGTCAAAGCACCCTGAACCGGACCAAGCAAGCACCCTTGGCTTGGGGCACCTTCTATAACCTTAAAGTACAAAGAAGGCCAATCCAGTTCTATACGAAAAACCAGACACCCGCTGCAGGAATCTGGTATTGGAGTCCCGCATCGAACTATGAAACCCGGTATTTTTCATTAAAATCGATTTTACCTCGGGTGACTAAGCTCAAAAGTGGAATCGTTTAGAAACCCCCGTATTTTTCATTAAAAAAGAGCGATTTAAGCATTCACAAACTAGAAGCTATGAGGATCTTGTGCTTGAACTTTCAGGAATTCTTAAACCTGATTCGCCCCCGCCCGAAAGGTAATTTCTAGAAGTGAAAACGAATTGATATACCTTGGTTAGTCCTTGATTGGGTTAGTTTTCAGTTAGCGTTCAGGGAATCATATTCTTTCTCCCTTAGCCGCTCACCGATAGCCAAGTCAGTGATGAATATGAGCGCAATCCAGTACCCTTATTCCCCGCACGCTCGTTAGCTGGGCCCCTGATCCGCATAGACCAATAGATTGAGACAAAGCGGTCTTCTCTGCTCACTAAGCAGAATTCGTTATTGGCAAGATGATATGCTACTCTCTACTCCAAAGGGGGCTAAAACAGTGGTTGGCCTATGTGAAATGGTACGCAGAGGTCGGGATGTCTCCAGAGGTGATATCGAACAGTCTGCCTCTGACCGTACCACGCCTTCTATTTAGAATGCCAAGCCCTTGCTCCCAAGGCGAGGAAACCAATCCAATCCTGCCCTAGCCGGGGCTCCCCGCTTGCTTATCCCAATTCTAGCGTCCCATTCATTCCCAGTCCAGATAATCTTCAGGATCTAGAACTAAGACTGGACCAGGTATAGCGGGCACCCCTTCCGAAATCAATCCTCTGATTGCCATATATAATCTAAGTGATTCAAGGAAGGCTTCTCAGTTCCTACTATACCAGTGCAGCAGGCACCCAATGCACCTCCAGCTCCTGCTCCTATAGTCATTAAAGTAGGCACATTTTAGTTCTGGGTTATAGGACCTTGGTAACTTGGCTCGGTGAGCGTAGCTAACTTGCTTGTTGAATGAGTAAGGCCCTTAGGTAGGGGTAGAGTAAGCAGAGTAAGCAACAAGCCCCTACTGCTTGACCAACAATAGCAGTTGTTGAGCCAGTAGCTATAGATCGAGATCGAGAGCCGGATGCACCAGTAGTCAAGTCATAGCCAGTTTACCATCACTATAAAGGGCAGAGGTAGCCGCATATGATCAACCACCAAACGTAGATTAGTTCGATCAGCCCACAGAATTCTGTGCACAGCTTCGAGATGAGGGATACGTGGAGACTGCATAAATTGACTAAGGACACCAACTGCATATACCACAACTTCTATTTAGAATGCCAGTCTGAATAGCAGATGCTTTCCCGCAACCTTCTTTCTCTAGCTCTCTTTTCTTACTTTTGCCTCAAGTGAGATCACACAAGTAGGAATTGAACCTACGACCAGAGCTCCAAAGTGTGAGAAAAAGGACCAAAACAGGAACAAAGAACGAGAAGTGAAAATGCACTAAGAACGAGGCAAGACGTTTAGCGATTAGCCCGGTAAGCTTGCATTGCTCCATCCTGTCAGCCCATATCCGGTCTTTCTTGCGCTTGTCTGACAGTTAGTTCGATCCATTAGGTTCTGCCTTGTAGGAGGGAAAGCCCTTTCCTGCCTTTAGTAGGGTGGACCATTTATGCTATGTCATAATAGATTCAAAGAGAAGAGCTAGGACGAGGAGTTCAAGAAGAAGAAGATTGCTAAATCAGATCTGGAAACCTGGACTCTGTCCCCCTTCGCTTATGGAAGTCCTCGTGGGCTTGGTTCTAGGAGAATTGTGCCGTCAGAGGCAAAAGCAGTAGCTAATGGAAAGGAAGGACAAGACCTGTGAGCAATATTTCGAGTTATGCACAAAATGCCTATTTTATTAGCTTCAAACAAGAGTCTTATCTTAAGAAGTGTGAGACAAAAGCTTTTAAAAAACCAAACCAGGAGATTGCCATATCAATCGAATCCACCCTTTGACACCAAAGAAGCAACGGACGATGATTGAGCTTGGTACCTGTCCCTGCAGGTCGGGTATGAGAACGAATCCCTAGGCTTTCCAACAGTAAGGGGCTTCCCGAAGATTCACTTGTTGTTCTTAGTTGCCTGGCTCTCTCCTCTTTCTCTTGTTCCAGTCCCCTAAAGCAATACTTCCAATGAGAGGTGCGAGGAGGGAAAGACTTGATATGGGCTTGTTGGCGTCTTAAACCCCACTTTCGAGACCACTTAGGATCTTATTTCTATTGTTTGAAGGTCCGTCGTGTTGGCTGGCTCAGATACTACTTACTCTCTTTTTTAGCAGGGACATCCTAAAACGACTAAGCTATACCTTTTTCAAATCCAGCCCCAAAAGCAAACTTATTAGTGTCGTTCAGATCGCGCGCGACAAGGAAATCTGCACCAGACAGCCCGCCTAGTGACTGTCTCAACCCCTCATGTGGGATAACCTAATGATGCGGGTCAATATCTGAATGGAGGTACATTAACCCGAGGTGGAATCCTAGGCATCCTTGCTCTAGGGCATAAGCGTATATGCGATTCCGGGATATAGCCGGATATAGCCTTCTTCTCGAACTCCAAGCATTTGGTATGTCAAAAATAACGGGCCCTGTCAGATGCCTCCTGTGGAAGATATACCGAACTGCTACCTCTCTACGGACCTTCTGGCATGGCTTCTTTCTTCTCTTTTTGAAAAGCCTTTCATCCCAGGCTCTTTCTTCGGTGCTTCTTCAAAGCCTGCCTACTTAGCCGACTATCTATGGCTGCCTATGTGGAAATAAGGAAATTCGTTTCCTGCTATGGATGATCGATCTCTCTTTCAATACTTCCTATCTTCCTGCTCGGGAAATTGAGATTATATAAGAGAGTATATAAGATAAGAAAATAATTCCTCGTTCGCTAGGTTTCCTTTTCTGTTCAGAATGGAGACAGGGGGGTACTGCCACTGGTGAAACTACGTCGGGGAACTATTATCCAGTAGGGGCTGCTCTCTGCTTTCGTTATTAGAGAAAGGGGAAAGGGCTTTTTCAGCTTGCTGACTAGGGCTCATGATGTGTTATTGACCACATAAGAATCTTTCTTTTACCGAGCAAGGAGAGCCTATCCCTATAGACAGTGCCCATGCCCGCTCAGCTTTTGGGCAACGTTTTACTTCCTTAGAAGAAAAAGGTGCAAAGTGAAATCAATAGGCACCGTGCTTTCCTTTTCTCTCACTCCATCGATGGTTTGGCTTCCTCGCTATCAATCAATAGAAGAAATAGAGTTTAGTCTCTCTTCTTTTGGGGACTTCCTCCAGCAATGAATAGGTATTCCTACTTGTTTGTCGAGACCAGCTAGCTTATGCTCTTTCCTATCTCAACGAGTCTCTGTCTTTCGGGAAAGTCAAAAGCTCGACTCTTTGGACCACACCATTGCCATGGAATTGTCCTCGAGCGGCATATAAGTATTAATCCATCTGTAGCTTTCCTTCGATTCTCTTTCTATATCTATATTTTTCCCTTGGATCCTTCTCACATTCATCACGCGTCCATCGACGCCTACGAGTCTCTCGCTATTGTTCTTTTGCTCCCTCATCTATCACTGGTCTTTGCTCAGGCCTTCTAGTCCCTTCGTGGGGTCTTCGCCGAACCTATAGTCATGTTTGTTGGATATGGTGCGGAAGAGCCTGAATCCATGTATCTATCCATTTGTCGATGCCTGCTGCTTCATCAGCACATTTCCATTACTGCAGCACACTCGAAGCAAGCATAAAGGGATGCTTTCTGGTTAGCAAACTGAAGGCTTCCACTCTATCTATATCCTTTGCCCTTTCACCCGGATCGGTTGCTACCTTCTCTCTTCTAAAGGTGATGGCTTTGCTAGCACTATCTGATTTTCTCATTTCTATCGAAGGTACGCCGGGATCTTCCTTTCATCGGTGGCTTGCTGCTTTCTTGTCGGCACCTTCCCTCAGGTCAGTTCAGTAGTAGATGGCTTCCGTACCCAACTTTAGAGAGGGTACGAAAAGGTTTTGGAAGTTCAGGACCCTTCTGTGCCCGTTGGGTGAATACTTGCTTGATATAAGAGTAACCAATTCTCCAATCGACGTTGTTCGTCGTTTGTGGTTCTGATTCTTCTTCAGAAGTACGATTTGATACTGGTTTCGTCCGTCCGCAACGTAAATAAAGTCAGATTTCGAGAGACAATTCACTTCTTAGATATGGGGTATTCTACCCCCTATTTACTCTAACCCCCCTCTACAGGATGGCTATTCTTGATCGGCGCCTCGTTACTTCTTAGGACCTTCAATCAAGATTTTCCTTGCAAGCAGATTCCCCAGCTCCTGAATAGGTGCTGCAAATCTTAATGTATGGAAGACTACCTGCGACTATATTGAGGAGTAAGGAAAGGGCTTCCATGACAATGAGGTCATTCTTGCATGGGCTTGGGATTGCCTCAAGAGAGGAATTCATGGGCTAGGCTTGCAGGCGCGTCTTCTTATGTTTGCTACAATGCATGTTTTAGGCCTTGAAAGAGACCTTTTGGTGTGCCAATGCCTTATAGCGGAGTACGCAGGATGAAAAAAGTCTTTTCTTAGTACGAAACTCATTCTTTAGCGAAATCGGGTGTGGTGCTTTCGCTCTATTCAAAAGGAATGGTCTCAGGGCCGTCCCCAAGCAATGCCCTCTTCATCTTGCCTCACGTGTGCTGCTTTCCCTTTTTTCAGCTCAGCTGGCTGCTTTCGTCATTGGTAGATGTTATATCAGACTACTCAGACGATCAAGTCTGCTTTCTTTTCGTGTTGTTAGGATGGACATAGATCGATCGCCCTTTTTCTTCTTTATCGTGAGCTCGGTTTAATAGAGAAGTAAAGACTAAGGTTTAAATATCCTAGGGTTCATTTCTCCTCTATGAATAAAGGAAATCCCAAGTCAAGGAAAAGATCCCCGACGTCCTCCTTCTTCTGCATCTATTGAGCTCAGTGCCTGAGTCTCCCCTATCTCCGCCTGCGGATAAGGGTTTAGCTGTTAATATAGTAATAGAGCTTAAAGGCCTTAAATTAAAGGCTGGGTCGTGTGGTCTTTCATGAAGAAGTGGAAAGCTTGCCCTTTTCTGTCTGTCCTGAAAGTTGAGAAAAGGTCTCTCGAGCCAGGTTTCTAAGATTCAAGTCTATGGGAAAGCTAGGATTAGGCTAAGAGGTGCTCGTACTTCCCTCCAAAGCACGAAGAAGAAGAGACTGCCATCCAGGAATAAGAAAGATTGAGTATATGGAATTCTTAAACCTCGGGTATTGGAGTCCAGAAAGTCCCGTTGCCACATCGAGATATGAAAGACCGTCTTTTTCGCTTAAATGGAGTTTTCCCTCCGTGGAGTGGGATCAAAAGGCTACGCTCCTTTCGAAAACACCGGCTTCAAAAGAGCTCTTTAAGCAATACACAAATGTTTAAAGCGCTAAGGATTAAATCCAGCCAATAATTGGCTACCCTGTTACGAAGAGACCACCCAACTTCTAAGATGGAGGGGCTCCATTCTAGATCATCTTCTGGAAGCGTATAACAAACTAAACCCCACCTTCACCGAAGGCATGTTCGGGGAGGAGCCCTTTTTCACTCTTGCTATAATCACTTCAACTGCGGTATAGTGGTACGGAAAAACCTTCTGTATAAAGTTCGAAATGGTGAATTGAGGTAGAGTAGACCGATGATCCTGTAGTCATTTGGCCTTCTCATTAAGAGACTTTAACAGATCTTGAAAGAGGCCTTGTATTCTTTGAATACTTTGGACCTCTTTAAAGAGGCCCAGTAGCTCCTCCGTTGATTTAGAGCTAGACCCCACCTCTAGCTCTTCCTGGGCCAGTCGCTTTGCCAAAGCCGAATAATCCAAACTTGGAAAGTGGATTTGGGGAAAGCGTTTGGTAACGCTGGGTCGATTACAGTACGCGCGAAGGCGAGCTTCAATGCTAGCTTCAATGCCAGCCTCGATCCTTTTTTTTGTAAGGGGCGTCTCCAGCCCCCCGCGCTCCTCCTGCTCGTGAGCCAGATGAGATGATGATGCGTGGGCCTGCGCCTCTTGAGAGAGGGGCGATTGTGCATGCACATCGTGGTCCTGCGGAAGCCCCTCTTGAACCCCCCCCTAAAAAGGGAGCTACCGCCTCGAACAATTCCATTAATGGGAAAGTCATTGTTGATTGTTCAATTTCCAGTTTCTATAGAATGAGCACTGTAAACTATCTGCTTCAAAAAGAGAGTTGTAAGAATGAAACTTCAACCTTCTTTCTTTCTGGATATCCAATATCCGGACAACGAACTGCTACCGGGTATGCATGGGTCAGCAGGATCAACAGGATCTACTGAATTCACAGCTTCATAAAGTTTGAATCCAGCTACCTCGGATGGGAGTATCGGGAGGGAAACAAGCCTGGACAATTGAATGAAAGGTCGAGGACGCGGATCTTTTCTGTTTCAGATCTTGGATCATGGTGTTCAATTGTTCCATTTCCATTTTTTCTCTCATGTGGAAATCCCGGCAGTTCCTATAGGACGCAGCAATCTTTTTTTTTCACTAAAAAAATAAAAAAGAGCTTCATCGGGATTGGTTTCACAGCTTCCATTCAAAATGGAATGATTCCTCTTCAATGAATGACTAAAGGGCATACGTCCGGGGGCATAATCGGATGCCAGCCGAGCGGGGTCGACCGTATAGATCGACTTTTTTAATCCGCTTAGAGCCCTCCTCCGCCCCTCCGCCTCTTTTCGCGCCTCTCCATGTCTTTCTGAATACACTTATCCATTTCCCCCTCCCAATAATTGAGCATCCCTTTATAATAGCGAAGGCGTTTAACGGTTTTTTTGAGCTCTTCCTGCTCCTTCGATAATGAGAAAAAAGGGCGAGGCTCCGGCGCAGGCTCAGCAGGAGGGGCCGGCGCAGGCTC